TGGAGAGGAAGATGCATCCTGGGTTGACGTATAGTGCGACTTGTCAGATATATTGGGTCATACGGTATTTCCCCGTTCTCTTCCCCGATCGAGATATCCTCTGTTTCGCCCAAGAAAGATTAATTGAATCATCAAAAATTTGGAGCGTGAAGTGCAATTAGATTTTGGGGAAATTCAGATTACTATTATAATTAGAAAAATTTATGGTTAGCTTAGTGGAACTAAAAAACTTAAGTATCCAGGCTCCGTTTAGAAAAAGCCCAATTGGAAATAGATCTATGATTACTATTTGTATCATAAACGATTTCTTTTTGTAAAGAGAAGCCATCTCAAACTCTTAATCAATCGAGTAATATTAATATGCATGAATACATCAAATTTTTGGCGGAAGGCATAAAAATTGAAAAAAGGGGGGAAGTCGTAACAAAAAGAAGTGGTAATGGAATCATTTGTCCTATATGTACAAATAAAAATCGGGCGTATCCTTACCCGGAGTAGAGCATAAACCTAAAAAGATTAACGGGGCCCATTCAGGAACAAGAAAACGACATTGTGATTTGGATTAGATCTCGATGAAACAATATATCAATAAGAAGTTAATTCGATAAGTTTAGTGACTTCTTTTTTTTTTTCTTTTATTTTTCTATTACAAGAATACAAGAATATTATACGAAAAGGAGCAAAAACCTGTCTTTTTTTAAAAATCGAAGAAAAGTCCTTTCGTTAGAAGTCAGAAAGAGCCTTCTACGAATATAAAAAAAGAAAGAGGATTGGAATCTGCACATTGATTCTTTTTTTGCAATTTTTTGTTGAACCGTATGCACCAAAAGGCGCCTGTACGGTTCGTAAGGGATATAATTTTACCCTAATCAACCGACTTTATCGAGAAAGATTACTTTTTTTAGGACAAGAGGTTGATAGCGAGATCTCGAACCAACTTATTGGTCTTATGGTATATCTCAGTATAGAGAATGATACCAAAGATCTCTATTTGTTTATAAACTCTCCCGGCGGATGGGTTATCCCTGGAGTGGCTATTTATGATACAATGCAATTTGTGCGACCAGATGTACAGACAATATGCATGGGATTAGCCGCCTCAATGGGATCTTTTATCTTGGCCGGAGGAGAAATTACCAAACGTCTAGCATTCCCTCACGCTCGGCGCCAATGAGGTTTTTATTTGAGAGAAAAAAATAAGACTATGCCTTCGCCCTATGAATATTAAGTAATAATAGCATGGCACTTTGAATTCGATATCAAAATAAAACAATTTTTATTGTTTTTTCAAAACATTTGATTATGTATCGAGAGAGTAGTATGAGATAAAAGGTATTTCCTGTTTTTTATATTGGAGATTCCAATTCAGCGTCACAAACTTTTTTATTTTCACACCGGGGGCTTAGTTGTATTCTGAAAGAGTTCGAAATAAAAAAAAAGATTATTTTTTTCCTTAATTTTACAAAAAGCAACTTTGGGATTGCTGAAACACAGACAAACCAAATAATCTTAATAATAAATATATATCAAGCAACGGAACCATCATAGTATTTTTGAACTCCTACGAAAGGAAGGGTGGTAATTTGATCATTTACCGATCTGGGTCTGATAGATCCTATTTTTTTCGTTGATGGAAGGTAAAGGTCAATTTTATTATAGAGCCGTATGCAATGCATAAAAGATGCCCGTACGGTTGTGGTTGTTCAATTCTATCTTTTTTTATTTTTATTCTTTATCTTTCTTTTCTATTCATCATGCAAAATAGAGGAACCCCTCTTTTGTTATACCATCAGGGTAATGATTCATCAACCTGCTAGTTCTTTTTATGAGGCACAAACAGGAGAATTTATCCTGGAAGCGGAAGAGCTGCTAAAACTGCGTGAAACCCTCACAAGGGTTTATGTACAAAGAACGGACAAACCCTTATGGGTTGTCTCGGAAGACATGGAAAGAGATGTTTTTATGTCAGCAACAGAAGCCCAAGCTTATGGAATTGTTGATGTTGTAGCGGTGGTTGAGTGAAAAGCCCGGATTTTTTCGCGCAAATTCTCGATTTCCTATTTTATATTTTTGCTGAATTTACTATAAAATTAAATAGAAGTAATTAAAAATCATCAGGTTAGGATCGATCTAAACCAGCCCATTATTTATATGATATGATTCAACATGCCAACTATTAAACAACTTATTAGAAATACAAGACAGCCAATCAGAAATGTCACAAAATCCCCCGCGCTTCGGGGATGCCCTCAGCGTCGAGGAACATGTACTAGGGTGTATGTGCGACTCGTTCAGATCATGAGCTGGGATAAAAGAAAGAAAACCTTTTCTAGTATCAATGATCAGTACCGGGGAATAGGATAGAATAGAAAAATAAGTCCGTTCAATTCAGTATAAAAAAAAATCTATCCATTCTATTGTGTATGAAATTTATGGTTTCCGTTGGTGCAAATCCAATCACCTCAATTTAAGATAAGAAGCAATTCTCCATTGGTAGCAA